TATATTAGATAAAAATTTAGAAAAATTATTTTTATTAAAAAAATAGAAAGAAATATGGATGGATTCTCTCTATATTCTCTATAGAGATAGAATTCTATAGAGAATATAGAGAATAAAATAAGAAATTAGAATAGAAAAAAGGAAAATAAGAAAGTGTTCTTATTCAAAACGCCCTGTGATCTTCAACCAATTCTGTGCTTCAATATAATTACCTGGGGTAAGTGCTATAGCTTGTTTCCAATATTCAGCAGCTTGATCAAACCAAGATTCCGCTATTTCAGAATCTCCCTGTCGAATGGCCTGTTCTCCGCGGTCGGAATAGGTGAGTAAATTCCTTCCCTTAGAACCGTACTTGAGAGTTTCCTGACTCATACGGCTCAACAGTCAATTCTTTTGATCTTCCATTTTTTTTCTGGAGTTAACCACAAGAAAAGAGGTTAATTACATGAGTTTCAAACTTGAATTTGGATTAATAAATAATTTAATCCTTTTTTTTAGTTTTATCTTTTTTCCTACCTTCAGAAGAAAAAAGCATAGGTTCTCACAGCAAAGTCAGATAGACAACTGCATCTTCATCTTTTTCCATCTTATGCCGATCGGTGTTCCAAAGGTACCATTTCTACTTCCTGGAGATGATGATGCATCTTGGATTGACTTATACAATTTATTCAAGAAGAATAAAGCATCGGCATTTACACTCTTATTAGAATTTTCTGAAAGGTAACTATCTCGATTTCATATATCATATACTTTCATATATGATATATCTATTTCTATAGAATCTTTGAGAAAGACTTTTCTTCATAAGAAAAGACTTACTATCTTTGGGATCTGATACTACACCGCTGCTCAAAAGCTTAGGGGATCCACTTTATTACATAAGTGGATTCCTAACTCTTCTATCATGAGATAAGTAAGAGATAAGTAAGCAGTTCTTGTTATATTGGCCAAAAACCTTGTGAATTGATCTTTACGGTGCTTCCTCTATCAATTAGATCTTTTATCCATAGAAAAAAAGTATCTAGGCATATATATTTCTTCATATTTCGATTTCGTATGAAGTTTGTTTCTTTGCTACAGCTGATAAAAATCGTTGTTTCGAACGATATATATGTAGAAAGCCCATTTTTTTCTAGTATTTATAAGTATTAGCGGATTTGCTCGTTCTTTTCTTTTTTCTTTCTATAGTGGAGATAGTCGCACGTAATGACAGATCACGGCCATATTGTTAAAAGCTTGAGGTAAGAACGGGTTTCGTTCGAGTGCTCGAAAATAGTATTCCAAAGCTTTCGTATGTTCTCCGTTACTTGTGTGGATAAGGCCTATGTTATAAAGTATATAACTTCGATCATAGGGATCAATTTCCAGTCGCATAGCCTCATAATAATTCTGTAAAGCTTCCGCATAATTTCCTTCCGATTGAGCCGACATCCGTTACGGTCGTCATTCGGTTCAAAGAATCTCCGTTCCAGAACCGTACGTGAGATTTTCATCTCATACGGCTCCTCCTTTCTGTGTATAATGATAAACATAGAATCAAAAAAGATTGCAATATTCTCATTATCAACTGAGCGGGACTAGTGTTTTTACACGAAATCTCTAGCCAACCTTCCTGTAAAGGATCTTTTCTTAATATCAAGTATGTTATTACTGGATAAATAGTCACTTCAACAATTTCTTTGTCCTCAACGCCGCTAAATTTCCCGGAATTAGTCACTTCAACAGTCTTCGATGGTTATATGGGTATCCAAAATACGAACGAGATGGATGTTTATTGTCCCAACCATTCTTGTTAGTCCTGATCCCGATAAGAAAGGAAGGTTTTTTTACAAAGTTTTCTCGTGTTGTTGATTCCTAAGCGTAGTGCTTCTTCCCCCATGCCGCCCATTGGTACTAGTGGAGTAGGATTGACCTAACCCCATAGGTATAGGTATAACCTTTCGCTTAATACTATAAACCAAAAATTGAAGCATATGAGGCTGCATTAATCGGGGATACACGACAGAAGGAATTAATCGTTTTATTTCCAAACTTCACCTTCAGCAAGCGTAGGTTTTTTTTTTCAAAATTTTTTTCTTTCTCTCTGAAGAATGTATCTTTCTCCTAAGACTGAGATCGGTAAAAAAAAAAGATAATCAAATCGCACCATCTCTGTAATAAGTGAATGCCTCTTTTTCTCCTGAAGTTGTCGGAATTATTCGTAATAAGATATTGGCTACAATGGAAAAGGTCTTATCAATAAAATTTCCATTTATCCGAGATCTAGGCATAGGTAGCAATCCATTCTATAATTTCATTTTTATCGCGTGAGAAAATAATCCCCCAAACAAAGGAATTGTACAATACAGTACGAAATAACGTAAAAACGGACTTCTTAATCAAATTACTTTATCCTACGGCCAGCCAGCCTCGAAGGGTGGTTTTTTTTTGATAAAACCTTTTCTTTCTATTTTTATAGTTCCAATTGATTGTGTGCGCCCACCCAAATGGAATATGAATG